GGAGGTAAAAAACGATACTGTTCTGAGAATTTATAAAAATTCTAAAAATGAAAACTAAAGAAAACTTTCTCTGTCTTTCGGTTTTTTTTAGTCAGCCGAAAAAAGGAATTCAAATAAAATAGAATTCAAGTAACAAATTGAATCGAATTAATATTCGATTGGCAATTGATTTCTATTTTTTTCGATTCAAATTTGATTTTTCTACTTGATTTGTTAGCTTAAGCTAAAAAGTGAAACGGATTTGATTACTAAATCCCAAATAATATAGTAATAGATTACTAGTATAGTCTCATACTATTACTAATCTAATCGTATTCTTTCCACAGTTGAGTATATATAGAATTTTATATACAATACAAAAAGTATATATATGTATGCTAATTGGATTCAATTATTAATCCAAATAGAATATTCTTAATCCAAATAGAATATTCTATTTTTGAGTTTGAATAGATTAGTTCGATATCTATTAGGGCTATACGGATTCGAACCGTAGACCTTCTCGGTAAAACAGATCAAACTGATCATTATCAAAATGATTCGAACTGTTTCAAAGACCCAACATGCTTTTTTTGCATTGGGCTCTTTCGTTGACTGAAATAAATATCAGTCAGTCTGCCATCTTTCTTTTTGCAAATCAAATAAGGAAATGGCTCCATCTGCCCGGATTCATTATTTTGATTTCACCTCACGGGCAATACCAAAGTGTTTCAAAGAGGGATTTCTTGACGTAGGTCTGCTTCTTGCGGAGAACAACCTAAGTTAAATGGAGTCTCTATCACCCCCGCTTAATTGAATTAAGAAAGCAAATATCAAACCTCATACACCTTAAAGTTAATAGGGAGAAAAGAGAATTTTTTGAGGACCTTCTACCCATTATCCCAAGCATTGAATAGACTGGGGTATTCACCTTATCAATATCTAACACGTTCTATTTGGTGCGTAACTGAAACAAACGGGACACCGAAGCGAACGAAGAATCTTTTTTTTGTCAGGCGATTGTTCTCTTGTTTTGTTCTCTAAACGTTATGGAGTAAGACATCGATGATTGCGCAATAAGAGCAATCTTTTGAATTCCATCATGTGATGGACCCCTCTTTGAAAAACATTGGCGCACGTGTAAACGAGGTGCTCTACCTAACTGAGCTATAGCCCTTGTGTTCTTATGTTTATGATACATAGAATATTATGCATGTAGATAATTTCTTGTCAAGATGAATAGTCCATGATTCAACACATATCCCTCTGGTTGATTGATATGGTATGCTACGCAGTAATATCGAATTGATCATTCATCGCTGTACTACGATGTAAGATGAGTTCCTTTGCGTTTGGTTTTCGTTGTGATCATAAAAGACACCTACTTAACTCAGTGGTTAGAGTATTGCTTTCATACGGCGGGAGTCATTGGTTCAAATCCAATAGTAGGTAGATCTTATTAGATACCAAAACTCGGGTATCTAATAAGTTTTATTAATTTAGACTATCTTCTTTTATTTTTTGTATTTTTTTCTCTTCATATTGATGATTTTTTGAATCAATGGGCAGAATAAGAAAAAGAAGAATAAAAAAAAAAGCATCGATAGCCATAGGTTCCGTTTAACTAGAAGTTCCTGTGATTATTTGTACACACTGACTGGTTGTAAACCCGCATTGATAGCCTCGACTCGTGTCCTAGCCCGCCGGACAGCTAGGGTTCCCTCAATTGTTTGTCTCTTGCCTTCTGCTTTCCTTAAGTTAGCTTCCGCTAGTTCAAGAGTTTCTTGAGCTTCTTGTGGATCAATGTCACTACCCTTTTCCGCGTCATTTACTAAAATAATAATTTCATTATTGCCTATTCTAGCAAAACCGCCCAGCAGAGCCATCGTTAACCATTCATCGTTAAGGCGTATTCTTAATATACCTATATCCACAGCTGTGGCAATAGGGGCGTGGTTTGGTAATACGCCAATTTGTCCACTATTCGTAGATAAAATGATTTCTTTCACTTCTGAATCCCAAACAATTCGATTAGGAGTTAGTACACAAAGATTTAAGCTCATTTCTTCAATTTACTCTCCATTTCTAAATTCGTAGCCTTCGCAGTAGCTTCATCAATGTTACCTACCAAATAAAAGGCTTGTTCAGGAAGACCATCTAATTCGCCGGAAAGGATCAATTGAAACCCTCTAATTGTTTCGACTAAACCAACATATTTACCCGGGGAACCGGTAAAAACTTCTGCTACAAAAAAGGGTTGTGATAGGAAACGCTCAATTTTTCGTGCTCTTGCTACGATCAAGCGATCTTCTTCGGATAATTCGTCCAACCCAAGGATAGCTATAATGTCCTGAAGTTCTTTATAACGTTGTAACGTTTGCTTTACTCGTTGTGCAGTTTCGTAATGTTCTTCCCCCACGATTCGTGGTTGGAGCATAGTTGATGTTGAATCTAAAGGATCTACTGCAGGATAGATACCTTTGGCAGCTAATCCTCTTGATAGTACGGTTGTAGCATCTAA